GTAGTTCAATTGGTCAGAGCGCCGCCCTGTCAAGGCGGAAGCTGCGGGTTCGAGCCCCGCCAGTCCCGACGGATCCAATATCCAATCAATCCATCAATTCCTTTTTCCCTTTCTATGAACTATGAAAGGGTGTCGGGGGGCATAATTTCATTCCCAAAGAAAAAAGGAGTTTCGAACTTAAGTCTTTTTTTTTTATTTCGCTTTTCTTGTTTGTTTAGGTTTGTAACTAGTTGACTAATAGAAGGGAAAAGACAATCTGATCATGCTTCATCAGATGATTGATTGTACAAGGAAGACGCAAGGTAGGTTATAGAAAAAAACCAGGAAACAGATGATAACTAAAGGAATTTTGGATTGATTGGGTCAGGAATCCAAATCCAATTTTGATTCGGTATGGATAAAATAACTTCCTATGTTATAATATTATACTATTCAAGTCTCGACGACAAATTTATTTGATAGATCAGATATTGTTATTCATGATATTGATCTGATTCAAGACCATTGAGAGGTAATTCATTCATTGAATTTACAGACGAAAGATTTATCATCTATAGGGGATTAAATCCCGAGTTATTGTGAAGTAAAAAACCGATGAGATTATGGAAGTAAATATTCTTGCATTTATCGCTACTGCACTATTCATTCTAGTTCCTACTGCTTTTCTACTTATCATTTACGTAAAAACAGTCAGTCAAAATGATTAATTCTGTTGAATTTTAAAATTCAATGGAATGAAACTTTCCTTCTTATTTTTTATCAAAAATTGACGAAGTCAAATGAAAAGGGTTTCAATTTCGCGTCTTAACTTAAATGAAATGAGCGGACTATAATCGTCAATATTCTATGAATTTGATAGTATGGTAAGAAAGAAATAGATGAATCTTTCTTTCTACCATACTATCTACCTCTATATCTATTTCTTAGTCTATAAAGTTTTTAATCTAGAATAAAGTCAATTTCTCTAGATCAATCTACACTATTGTCTTTATATATGTGTATATTAATTCCATATATTTATTTGTCTGGAATTGACATAACACCCAATTTGCTACATCTATTTGTTCCAATCATCTGAATCCCTTTCTTTTCGAAATACAAGGGATGAAATATCTCTTTGATTGAAAGAGTATGCTTCATATCCTAGATTCCTCGATTGGAATTCAATGGGATTCCAAATTCAGATATTTTTTTTAATAGTTCAAAATGAATAGTTCCAAACGGGTTTGAGAACCATCTATAAAAAAATGGATACGGTTTGATTCCTCAACTCAATTAAATTAGTAGTACTTTTAAAGCCCACTTCTTCCCCACACTACGAGCGAAAGGGAAAATGTAAAGACTACCATTAAAGCAGCCCAAGCGAGACTTACTATATCCATGTGAATTATGTCCCCTATCTCTAGAAATACAAAGGAATTCTTCCATTATTCCTCACTAATAATAATGGAATCAATGGCGCAGAGTCAAAAAGGGATTCTGGCCGAACACTATTGAGAAACCAATCAAAAAAATCGATTCTGATTTCGAATCGGGAAAGATTAACTACAAGCAAGATACATAGTAACATCCCAAGTAAATGGTAACATGTAGGAATATGAATCAAATAAAAAATAAGAAGTCCTATTCTTTTTTTATTTTGTTGATTTTCGTAAGTAAAAACAGAAAGGGATAAATCCCTAAATTGGATCTAATCCGTACCCCCTTCCCCTTTCAATTATCTATGTGAAAGAGCGCTGCTTGACCTTGACTAGGGCTTTAAGAAAAGAAATTCTTTCTTTTTGCCCCCTTTTCTATAAAAGTCAATTATCCATCCAATCAAATATTGATTGGATACCTGAGCACTCAGAGATTCTCGTGAGTCCGTCGTAGATAAAGTACCTTCTGACCCTTTCAAATCAAAAATTCTTAATTGAATCCGATTTCCTATCAGGCTATACAAGCTGATTCAAGATCCATTCATTAGATACTCCCTTAGTGATAGAAGAGAATCGTGACGTCTTGATAGCCCCTCGCCAGTCCATTCGACTATTTCCTTATGATTAGAATCAAACAAAGTCTCAACATTCCTCTGCTTCTCACGGGTAATCATTCTGCGAGTTATATCAGCAGAACAGAAGAGAAGAAGAGATTTCGAAGTTTTTTTTGTTTGTTGATGAGGCGACACCCGGATTTGAACTGGGGAAAAAGGATTTGCAGTCCCCCGCCTTACCACTCGGCCATGCCGCCAAAATGATACAAAATAGATGAGAAAATTTTTACGGATTACTGAATTTTTATTGTCCTTGTATTTTGACTCCTGTTTTCCTTAAAACTTTTCCTAAAATAAACACCCTTTTTGCGTTTTTGTATTTGATCCATCCCTTCGATTGATTATATAGTATCTGATGATTTCTCAATAGAAAAGTGAGAGAATTAGCATTGTGGATTTTCAGCCGACAAATTGGAACCATTAACTATTGCCTGCTTACTTCGCATTCATGAACGATTCTGGGATTTG